GGCCGAGTGGTTGAAGGCGTAGCATTGGAACTGCTATGTAGGCTTTTGCTTACCGAGGGTTCGAATCCCTCTCTCTCCTTACCTTCACCTAATTTACCGATCTTACTAATCACAATAGATCAAATAGCAATGGATACGACTATTCCAACAGTTAGACCTTTCTTTGATATGGATTCTCTATTCCTAATGGCTGTGGTAGGGAAAAGACTGTTAAAGAAAAGAGTAGACAAGGAATGAATGAAAATATCCCTCTCGGTCTATGGCACCTAAACGTAAGAAAAATCCGGATCAAATCCTTATTTATCTTAACCTTTGGTTAATTTACTTCGCCGAAAGGCAGCAAAATGGGGTCGAACCCTTATTATTATTAGTTTAGTCTTTTTTTTTAAGTCTGACGAGAATAATATTCTACAACTAACAATTCATTTATTTTCAAACCAACCCACTTACTATCTATTATTTGATTGACTAATCCTTTATATTGGAATGCTTGAAGAGTCAAATGGTTTGGCAATTCCTCATTAGGGGATGAATCGAGAGAATTTTGAATTAGAGCTTTAGATTTTTGTTCATCCCTCGCCGCAATAGTATCTCGGGGTTTGCAGCGATAACTTGGTATATCTACTATACGACCATTGACTAAAATATGTCTATGGTTAACTAATTGGCGAGCTCCCGGAATAGTCGGAGCCATACCCAACCGAAAAAGGATGTTATCCAGGCGCATTTCAAGCAATTGTAGTAAAACCTGACCTGTTGACCCCTTTGCCTTTCCGGCGATACGAACGTATTTAAGTAATTGTCGTTCTGTAAGACCATAATGAAAACGCAATTTTTGTTTTTCTTCTAGGCGAATACGATATTGGGATTTTTTCCCGGAACGCGATTGGTTTCTAAGATCACTTCCAGCTCTGGGCCTTTTATTAGTTAGCCCTGGTAAAGCCCCCAGGCGACGTATTTTTTTGAAACGAGGACCTCGGTAACGCGACATAAAGACTCCTTCTTCTTATTTATATTTAATTATTATTATTAATTCTTATTGATGAAATTTCATTCTACAGAATAAATCTAAACTAAAAATGAACTAAATTCTAAATAAAGCCAAATTTACTGAAGTATTATTCTATTAAAGAATAATGAGATGGATGAGTTGGATAAATATCCTTTTCTTTATCTTTATATTCTATATATAGAAAAATAAAAGGATTCTTTTTATGAGATAGTTGGAAATTCCTATAACATAAAAAAGAAAGGCTTTTGCGAAAAGAGGAAGACACTTTTTTTTTTTTTCAATATTCTTTGATTTCAAAAATGCATTATCAATCATGTAAAACATCGAATAAAATAAATAGAGAAAAGCCGACTATCGGAATCGAACCGATGACCATCGCATTACAAATGCGATGCTCTAACCTCTGAGCTAAGCAGGCTCACATAAAATAAATTCGACATACATAAGAATTCACTCTCAGAATTTTGCTATTAACTATTTAAATTCTTGGCTATTCATATTCGCTATTATGATTATGAAAATATTAATTAATAATTTAAAGATTAAAGAATAGAATATAGAATTTCAAATAACTGTTAAATATTATATTATAGAACATAACTATTAATGTAGCGATATATAATTTCAAATTTTTTATCACAATTAAATATTTTTTTTAATATTTTTTATTATATTATTAAAAAATAAAAAAAAAAAAGAATCGACCGTTCAAGTATTTGAAATTTTTTGAGGAAAGGAGTGGAAGAGAGACATATGTTTAGGGTATGTATCCACCTATATTGAATTGCGGATACAGAGATGATAAAATATTTTTTGATTGGACCAAATATGAGCCTCCTATAGATATAGAATATGAAAGAAGATAGACAAGAAATCAAAGACAAAGAGGAGAAAACACTTTTTCGAGACAGGAATCGCCATCTATCTAATGAATTCAACTGTTCCGCTATAAATGAAAGAAAAAAGGGAACGAGATCACAATGAGATTTTCATCTCAAAAAGGGGGATATGGCGAAATCGGTAGACGCTACGGACTTAATTGAATTGAGCCTTGGTATGGAAACTTACTAAGTGATAACTTTCAAATTCAGAGAAACCCTGGAATTAATAAAAATGGGTAATCCTGAGCCAAATCACGTTTTCCGAAAACAAACAAAGGTTCAGAAAGCGAAAATAAAAAAGGATAGGTGCAGAGACTCGATGAAAGTTGTTCTAACGAATGGAGTTGATTGTCTTACATTGGTAGAGGAATCCTTCTATCGAAACTTCAGAAAAGATGAAGGATAAACCTGTATACATAATACAGAAGAATTGGTATGAATCGATTCCATATTGAAGAAAGAATCGAATATCCATTGATCAAACCATTCACTCCATAATCTGATAGATCTTTTGAAGAACTGTCGGACGAGAATAAAGATAGAGTCCCATTCTACATGTCAATACCGGCAACAATGAAATTTATAGTAAGAGGAAAATCCGTCGATT